ACTGAATTTCATATAATGAATGATCCACTGAATTTCGAATTTCATATAATGAATGATCCACTGAAATTCTAATTTCATATAATCAATAATTCACATAAATAGAAACAAAAATGAATAACAAATAACGGAGGTTTGCGATGAGTTCTATACTAGATAAGCTCGTATTCTTAGGGATGAAGATAAGCAATTCGGTCGTTGGGGTCGGACTCTATTATGGATTTATGACCATAGTCTCTATAGGGCCCGCTTATTTCTTCCTTTTCCGAACTCAGGTTATGGAAGAACGAACCGAGACGAAGGAAGCAGCAATAAATGGTTTTTTTACGGGACAGTTCGTGGTGTTCATATCGATCTTTTATACGCCTCTGTATCTAGCATTGGGTGTCTCTCATACAATAATTTCCCTAGCTATACCATATCTTTTCGTTTCTTTCTTACGTAAGAATTTTGATAGATCTATTACCCGTACCCGAAACTCACTGCCTAATTCCAGCACTCAATATGCATTTTCCAGCACTCGAGATGCATTCGCATTCGGGCAAAATCTAATTTGTCAATTTTTCAACTTTTATGTTTTACCAAGTGGAGTATTAGGCAGATTAGTCTACACTTATCTGTTTCGATGCAACAACAAGAACAAGAGGTTATTTCTAATAAGTTGTTTTGTTGGTTGGTTAATTGGTCAGAGTTTTTGCCTGAAAATTCTTGATTTGGTATTAGTCTGGATACGGCAAAATCTTTTGAATTTTCCTTTTATGAATCTTCCTTTTATTAGATCGAATAAGTTTCGAACTAGGAAGTTGAAGTTCTTTGTGCCAAAATTGATACCTTTAATGGCTTGGAGCACTAGTACTATCCTTTATGTTACCTGTGTCTACTATTTAGGCATACTACCGGCAGCCCTTTTTCGGTGTTCTTTCAGTTCCTTACGAAAAAGGAAAGTAAAGAAGCAAGGTGAGGAAGAACAGGAAGAAGAAGAGGAAGAAGAGGAAGAAGAGGAAGAAGAGGATCTGTACCAAATCGATGAAAACCAAATCGATGAAAAGTAAAGAAGGCCGAATCTGCACAAAATAATTGTTTTGAATCGACCAAAGTTTTCAATTTTTGTGGAGATTCTTATAATAATCGTTAATATGACTCTGTAAAAAATAAAAGTGAATTTTTTTTTATTTGTTTTTTAATATTTTTTATTACTTATATTACTTAAGTAATATAAGTAATAAAAAATATTAAAAAACAAACCAATACATACGATAAATAGGAGAAAAGATAAGAGGAGATCCGACCCCCGCCTACATATTTTATAACTTCTCCTATAAAGAAACTAAGAAAACCAACTCCATTGATAATTCCATCAATTACTAGACGATCAAAAAAATGAGTTACTTTAGCCAATCCTTTAATGCCCCCGGTTAAGAATGTTTTATAAAAAGAATCTATATAAGCGCGATTATCTGACCAACTATATATGCCATTTAGCATTTTCTCCCCAAGAGGTCCCCTAGGGACCTCTTTAACAGTTGAATTAATTAAATCCAAATTTAGTAAGGAGGAATAGGGGGATTTATATAAAAACGACGCTATAAATATTCCTAAATAACCTATACTCACTGAAAAAATTGCATCTTTAAAAAATTCAGACCAATCCGTCAAATTAGTCGACGTTTTATGCAAAAGATTTATCCACGGAGTTACCCATTTAGATAATATATCACCATTGCCTCCGAAAGGAATTCTTATAAACCCAACGAACAGAGTAAATAGGCCCAATACAAGGAGAGGAAATAGCATATTATTGTCTGATTCGTAAGGATAGGAATCAAGTTTTTTATTCTCAAAAAGAGGAATAGTAATATATGGTTGTGTTATATTTCTATCATTATCATCAATTGGATATGTTTTTTTTGAAAAAAAGGAAGAACTTTTATCATCAGTCATTGCTAATAAACGAACATTTTGATTAATTCTTTTTGAAACTGTCCTACCCCATAGAGATATTGAATAGAAAGGTATTTTTTGTTTGCCACTATAATTTTGAAAATAAACATTTAAATGTCCCTCAAAAGTAAGTAAATATATCCGAAACATATAAAATGCGGTTAATCCGGCAGTAACCCAGGCTATTATTGCGAAAATCGTCGAATACAACCAAGTATCATTAAGAATTTCATCTTTGGACCAAAAACAAGCCAAAGGTGGAATACCACAAAGAGAGAGTGTACCTAATAAAAAAGCATTTTTGGTAATTGGTACATGTTTTCTTAAACCTCCCATAAGAATAATATTCTGACTTTTAGAGGGAGAATAGCCAACAACCCCTTCCATTGAATGAATAACAGATCCGGATCCTAAAAATAACAATGCTTTGGAATAGGCATGAGTAATCAAATGAAATAAAGCACTTTGATAAGACCCCATACCAAGAGCTAACATCATATAACCCAATTGAGACATTGTAGAATAGGCTAAACCTCTCTTAATATCTTTTTGAGCAAGAGCTAACGTAGCTCCTAATAAAACAGTTATTATTGCTATCAACGAGATGAAATTCATTATGGAAGGTATAACTATGAAAAGAGGAAGAAGCCGAGCTACAAGAAAAATTCCTGCCGCTACCATAGTAGCAGCGTGTATAAGAGCGGAAATCGGAGTAGGCCCTTCCATAGCATCGGGCAACCATACATGAAGGGGAAATTGTGCAGATTTAGCAACGGCACCACCAAATACTAGAACAGCACACAAAGTAACAAATAAAAAATTGACCTGGTTATTAGAAATTAAGTCATTGAATATTTCGAATAAATCCTCAAATTCGAAACTACCCGTTATCCAATAAAAACCTAAAATTCCTAATAATAAACCAAAATCCCCTACACGATTTGTTACAAAAGCTTTTTGGCAAGCATTTGCTGCTTGAGGTCGTGTGAACCAAAATCCTATTAATAAATAGGAACACATTCCAACCAATTCCCAAAAAATATAAATTTGTACCAAATTCGAACTAGTAACTAATCCTAACATGGAAGCACTGAAAAAACTCATATAAGCAAAAAATCTCAAATATCCTTGATCATGAGCCATATAATTATCACTATAAATAAGAACCAAAATTCCAACGGTAGTTATTAACATTGACATAATAGAAGTAAGTGGATCTATCAAATAGCCGAATTCTAAAGAAAAATCGTTAGTAATGATCCAAGACCATACATATTGATAGCTAGAATTGCTATTTATTTGCTGAATAGACAGATTCATTGAAAAAATCATGACTATACTTAATAATAAAACACTATGAAAAGCCCACATGCGCCGCAAATTTTTTGTTGCCGTCGGAAAAATAAGAAGTCCCACCCCTACTAATATAGGAACGGGAAGTGGGATGAAGGGTATGAGCCACCCGTATTGATATGTCTGTTGCATAAAAAGCTTTTTGAATTATGAATTTCCTAATTTATTGTTTCTGATTAATGGGATCTTACCTGTTTTAAAGGAGTCAAAAAAGTCAAGATATGAACTAAGTTAAACAAATTTAAATAGAAATTTATAAGCCTTTCCTCTTACTTTACTTATACTTAAATTCTAATTATACTTAAATTCTACTTATTTACTTATTCTTAACTTTCTTTATCTTTATTTATTTATTTTTATTATAAATATTTCAAATATTCAATTCAAAGCAAGAAGTTAGATTTGTTGAAATAGTATAAATGATATAAAACTAAAACAGAGTAATTCGTAATTTTTTTTTCCAATTTGCAAATTAAACCGACCCCATTTAACCGGTTAATAAAAAAGAAAATGAAAACGGAAAGTTGAATTCTTTTTTTTTTATTATTATTTATTATTATTATTAAGATTGAATTTGATTCCTATGGTGCAACAGATTCTACAGATATCGACTTCAATGAGAAAGAATATCAAATAAAGGAGAAAGAATATCAAATAAAGATAGTAATCAATCGAATGAATAAAAAAATTTTACAGCGATTCTATGGAATAAAAAAAAATAATATATCTTCGTATTTCTCCATTTAGCTATTTCTAGTATTTAGAGTACACAAAATATTTTTTTCTAAATGGGATTTTCATATATCTCCCCCCTCCTTAGCTTTATTTTTTTCCGAAAAGAGTATTAATTCAAGAATAAGAATAAATAGAATAAAAAAACTAAAGAAGGATTTGGTTTCAACAATAGATGTCTTTCACATCCAACTAAAACAATAAGTAATCCTTTTTATCTTAAATGGCCGTTCCAAAAAAACGTATTTCTACATCAAAAAAGCGTATTCGGAAAAATATTTGGAAAAGGAAGGGATATTGGACAGCATTAAAAGCTTTTTCGTTAGGGAAATCCCTTTCTACAGGAAATTCAAAAAGTTTTTTTGTGCAACAAAAAAATTAACAAATTAAGTATTAACTAATAGTACAAATTAAGTATTAAGTAATAGTAATCAAAAATTTCAATAATCCGAATCAACTCGAAAAAAGAAATTGAACCATTTCCTATTTGCTAAAAAATTTTGAATTTCCTATTGAGTTAAACTAATCAATATCAAATAATCAAATAGCAATCAGTTCCCTCTTTTTTATTTAAAAAAAAATTTTAGCTTTTTACTGAATTCTAAAAATAAAAAAAAAAGGTTTCCTTGTTTTTGTTGACAAACACATAAATACAAGATAAAAAGGGGTTATCCTTCTTTTTTTTTTTTGTTATTTTTTTTTGTTAGTAGATTTTCTCATTTAGAAGATGGGGAGAGGTTTCGAACTATTTGTTTGTTAGATTTACAATAAAAAAAATTCTATTTTTATCCCCTTTTCTCTATCTATAAAAAAGGGGATAATTTTTTAATTTGAATTTCATTTTTAGTGAAAGTAATAGATTGAATTTAACTTTAGTTAACCTTTCTATATATTTCTATAAATTACTATATAGAAATAGAATATAGATAGAATCTAGAATTATATAGAAAATAGTATAGATATATAGAAAATAGTATAGAATAAAAATATAGAAGGTAAATTTCTGAAATTAAAAAAATGAGAAAATAAATGAGAAAAAGTTCATTAAAAAATGAAAACAAAAATATTTTTTAGGGTAGAACTCTCTCTTTATAGTTACAAGAGTTCAATTCTAAGAGAACATAAAATACACGAAAAATCCCAAGAGGCTAAGACCCTAAACTAAAATAACGAACTTGCTAACCCCTATTGTTTTTTTTTTGTATTATTTTAAATTTTTTTTTTTTCTGAAAAAAAAAAACAAAAAATATTGCACTGAATTGTCTTCTTCAATCTCGACGATTGTTTATTTATAAACTATTATAAGTTCAAGCCAAGCCGCTATGGTGAAATTGGTAGACACGCTGCTCTTAGGAAGCAGTGCTAGAGCATCTCGGTTCGAGTCCGAGTAGCGGCATGTCATCTTCTAAAAAAGAGAAATAGATCCTATAATGAGTTCAACTCCCAATTTCCATTTAAGATACTTTTCTTTTTTTTTTTATGATATTTTCAACCTTAGAACATATATTAACTCATATTTCCCTTTCTATTGTTTTAACCGTAATTACAATTCGTTTAATAACCCTTTTTTGCGAAGATGGAATCGTACAACTGTATGATTCATCTGAAAAGGGTCTGATAGTTTGTTTTTCCTGTATAACAGGATTATTAGTTACACGTTGGATTTATTTGGGTCATTTTCCACTAAGTGATTTATATGAATCATTAATATTCCTTTCGTGGTGTTTCTCCCTTATTCATATAGTTCTATATTTCAAAAAAAATAAAAATTTATTAAACACAATAACCGGTTCAAGTGCTATTTTTACCCAGGGCTTTGCTACTTCCGGACTTTTAACTCAAATACACCAATCTTCAATATTAGTACCCGCTCTTCAATCCGAGTGGTTATTAATGCACGTAACGATGATGATATTGGGCTATGCATCCCTTTTATGTGGATCATTATTATCAGTAGCACTTGTAGTCATTACATTTCGAAAAAAGAGAAAGATTCTTGGTAAAAGTACTCTTTTAATAAAAGAGTCGTTTTTCGTTGGGGAAATTGAATACATGAATAAAAAAAGTAATCTTTTACAAACTACGTCTTTTTTTTCGGGTAAGAATTATTACAAATCTCAATTAATCCAACAATTGGATTATTGGAGTTATCGGATTATTAGTCTAGGGTTTTTATTTTTAACCATAGGTATTCTGTCAGGGGCGGTATGGGCTAACGAAGCTTGGGGATCCTATTGGAATTGGGATCCAAAAGAAACTTGGGCATTTATTACTTGGCTCGTATTCGCGATTTATTTACATACTCGAACAAATATAAACCCGCAAGGTGAAAATTCGGCAATTGTAGCGTCTATAGGCTTTCTTATAATTTGGATATGCTATTTTGGGGTTAATCTATTAGGACTAGGACTACATAGTTATGGTTCGTTTACATTAACATCTAATTGAATTCACGAAAGTATCTTACGAACACAACACATTCACATTACAGTACATATAAAAATAAAAAATTTTACGTGAAGGGGCACGAAGCATGCGAATAAAATATTTTATTCGCATGCTTCGTGCCCATATGGGGTTCAAATTCTTTTTTTTTAGCTATAAATTTTAGTAATTTGCGAGAAGGAAAAGTTCTCTTTTTCATTCTAAAACTTTTTCATTGTAAATTTCAAATCATGAATAGAAAAAAAACTATTTAGAAAAAGAATTAGATAGTATAACTTCAACCTTGTCAACCGATAGTGAAAGAACGAAATCCGGGTACATACCAATACCCAGTACGGGTAAAAAGAGGGAAATTGAAAGAAATAACTCTCGCGGTCCAGAATCAAAAAAATAAGAGTTTGGAACGTTAAAAAGCTTATATCCATAAAACATCTGACGTGACATAGATAATGAATAAATAGGAGTTAATATGATTCCAATTGCCATTACAAAAGTAATTAGTATTTTTGGCATTAAAAAAAATTTGTGACTAGTAATTATTCCAAAAAATACTATCAATTCAGCAACAAAGCCACTCATACCCGGTAATGCAAGGGAAGCCATTGCAAAGCTACTAAACATGGTGAATATTTTTGGCATTGTGATAGCCATTCCTCCCATTTCGTCAAGATAAAGAAGGCGTGTTCGATCATAAGTTGTCCCTGCCAAGAAAAAAAGTGCAGCACCAATAAATCCATGAGAGATTATTTGTAAAAGAGCTCCGTTGAGTCCTGTATCAGTTATAGAACCAATTCCGATAATTAGGAAACCCATATGAGATACAGAAGAATAGGCTATTCTTTTTTTTAAATTCCGTTGGCCAAGAGATGTTGAAGCTGCATAAATTATTTGGATTGCGCCTACTAGCACTAACCAAGGGGAAAATAGATAATGGGCATGAGATAATAATTCTATATTGATGCGAGCCAGTCCATACGCTCCCATTTTTAATAAGATTCCAGCTAGAAGCATGCAAGTACTGTAATGTGCTTCTCCGTGGGTATCCGGTAACCACGTATGTAGGGGTATAATCGGCGATTTGACAGCAAAAGCAATAAAAAATCCAATATAAAATATTATTTCTAAGAACAAAGGATACGACTGATTTGTTGATGTTTCAAAACTTAATGTTGGTTGATTAGAACCAGATAAACCTATACCCAGAACTCCCATTAGGAGAAAAATGGAGCCCCCTGCTGTGTACAAAATAAATTTTGTAGCCGAGTACAGACGTTTCTTTCCCCCCCACATGGATAGAAGTAGATAAACGGGAATTAATTCTAACTCCCACATGATAAAAAAAAGTAAAAGGTTGCGAGAAGAAAATAATCCTATTTGACCACTGTACATTGCTAACATCAGGAAATGAAATAATCGAGAATCTCGAGTAACAGGCCAAGCCGATAAAGTAGCTAAGGTGGTGATGAATCCCGTTAGTAAAATGGGTCCTATAGAAAGTCCATCTATTCCCAATCTCCAATGGAAATCAAAAAGGCGGATCCATTTATAATCCTCCAATAGTTGGATTAACGGATCGTCCGGTTGGAAATGATAACAGAATGTATACACCGTTAGAAGTAGTTCTAAAATACATATACATATTGTATACCAACGAACGGCCCTATTTCCCCTATGGGGGAGAAAGAAAATTAAGGAACCTGCGGATATTGGCAAAACTACAATTATTGTTAACCAAGGAAAAAAAGTCGTGGTAAAGACAAGATGCGCTTGGACCAGAAAGACCGGTGCTCAAAAATAAAAATATCTTGAGCACCAGTCTTGTTGGTAAAAAAAAATAAAATAAAATGGATTCAAGTAGAGTTTAGTGGAACGTATCAATATCAATAAGCTAGACCCATACTGCGAGTTGTTTCAGCCCCTAAATAAACCCGAACACTCAAGAAATCCGTTGGACAGGCGGATTCACATCTTTTACAACCAACGCAGTCTTCTGTTCTTGGAGCCGAAGCAATTTGTTTAGCTTTACATCCGTCCCAAGGTATCATTTCTAATACATCGGTGGGGCAGGCTCGGACACATTGAGTACATCCTATACATGTATCATAAATCTTTACTGAATGTGACATTGGATCTATACATTTTTAAACGTCATAAATTTTCGACCTAGTAAGCTTATAAACAAATCCTATATTTAGATACCAGGTAAATCAACAAGTTATCAGAATTTTTCTAATCAATTTACTTCTGGACTGCTTTATTATAAAAGAAAGGGCCAAAATACTTTGATTTCTTATGTTTATGTTTCTTTTGCAGAGAAGATTATACCTTAAATTTAAAATTCTTTAAGAATATTTGAATTCTTATGATTAATACTACTTATTCAACAAATTCGATTGGTTAATACGAGTTGATTTTCGATTACGATAAATTGATGAAACAATAGCCAGCCCAATGGCTGCTTCAGCGGCCGCAATGGCTATAACAAAAATTGAGAAAATATCTCCCCTTAATTGACGATTATCAAAAAAATCAGAAAATGTTACAAAATTTATATTAACTGCATTCAATATAAGTTCAAGACACATAAGGGCTCTAACCATATTTCGACTTGTGATCAATCCATAGACACCCATAGAAAATAAATAGGCACTCAAAACAAGTACATGTTCGAGCATCATTAAGCAACTCCTTAGCAATCTCATTCATTTCAATCTAAAAAACAATTCAATTGATTTGATTGAATCACATATAACAAGCATGAAATATTTTAACTGCTGATTTTTTATTGACGAGCTACAGCAATTGCACCTATTAAAGCAACTAAAAGAATTATTGAAATGAGTTCAAATGGAAGAAAAAAATCCGTTGATAAATGAATTCCAATTTGTTGACTATTGCTTATCAAATCTTGTTCTAGAACCTGGTTTGATCTTGTAGTCCAAATAATCCCGTACCATGACGTATCTGGAATAGTAGTAATTAGTGAAATAAAAAGACTTGTACAAACCACCAAAGTAACCCCATCCCCAACAGTCCAAAGGCGAGAATCCTTGTAATATTCTGAATCACTCATGAACATCACAGCAAAAAGAATTAAAACATTTACAGCCCCTACGTAAATAAGTAGTTGCGCGGCAGCTACAAAATAAGAACTCAATAGAATATAGAATAAGGATATACAAACAAGAACCAATCCTAACGAAAAGGCCGAATAAATTGAATTGGGAAGTAATACTACTCCTAGACCTCCTAAGATCAGACCCGATCCCAGAAAGACTAAAAGAAAATCATGCATTGGCCCGGGTAAATCCATAAAAAAAAAAATCGAAATATTTCATGATCTTATTGACCTGACCAGGAAAAAAGAAGTAACTCCATTTTTTTATGTTTATGATATTTCCTAACTTAAAAAAAATTGAACAGATGGGGGCGGGTTGATATATAGTGTTATTAGCCCTAATCATTCAATATCTGGAAATTTTTTTTGAAAAAATATATATATATTACTCTAATATAAAATATAAATATTACTCTAATATAAAATACTCTAATATAAAAAATATAAATATAAAATTTATATATAGAAATACATTTTGGATCAAAATTAAATGACAAGTTTAAATTTGAAAAGCCTTATTTTTAGAGATCCAACCTAAACCTTAATTTCATTTATATTTATTTAAAATTTATTTTAATATTAATATTTATTTTAATATTAATATTATTCATATATATATATTATTTATATATATTATTAATAATAATTAATTATTATTGATTAAATATTAAATAATGAATTTGAATTTGAAGTGTTAATAGGGGATTTTTTTGAATTAAGAGGTTTTAGTTTAAATATTTTATATTTGATTTATATTGGAGGCGAATTCGAAATTGTGCGAATTGTGTAATCATCAATTACTGACGTTGGTAACCGACCCAAAGCAATTTGATTATAATTCAATTCGTGACGATCATAACTTGAAAGTTCATATTCTTCAGTCATTGATAAACAATTTGTTGGACAATACTCAACGCAATTACCACAAAATATACAGATTCCAAAATCAATACTGTAATTAAACAACCGTTTCTTTCGAATATCACTTTCTAATTTCCAATCTACAACAGGTAGATCTATAGGACATACTCGAACGCATACTTCACAAGCAATGCATTTATCAAATTCAAAGTGAATTCGGCCCCGGAAACGTTCCGACGTAATTAGTTTTTCGTAGGGATATTGAATAGTTATAGGTAAACGATTCACATGAGACAGGGTAATCGCGAAACCTTGACCGATGTATCTGGCAGCTCGTATTGTTTGTTGACCATAATTTGTGAATTCAGTTAGCATAGGGAACATATCGTGAATGTGTATAAAGAATAAAATTGTAGACTTGTTTCTTTCTCTTGTTTGAGAGAAGTGGTGAATATAGAATATTGTAATTGTTTACAGTGAAAGAAGTTGGGACGAAGTTGTTAATAATAGATTACCTAGAGAAATAGGTAAAAGAAATTTCCATCCAAGATTTAAAAGTTGGTCTATTCTCAACCTTGGTAAAGTCCATCTTGTTGCAATAGGAATGAACAAGAACAAATACGTTTTAGCTAATGTAATAAAGATGCTGATTATTGTTCCAAAAACTTTACCTACTTTATTTATATTTATGTCCAAAATTTTAGGAACGAATAGGTATGGAATAGAAAGATTCCAACCTCCTAAGTAAAGAACTGTTATAAATAACGAAGAAACTAGTAGATTCAGATATGAAGCAACGTAAAATAAACCAAATTTGATACCTGAATATTCGGTTTGATAACCTGCTACTAATTCTTCTTCTGCTTCTGGTAAATCAAAAGGTAATCTCTCACACTCAGCTAGAGAAGAAATTAAAAAAATGAGAAACCCTATAGGTTGACGCCACAAATTCCACCCCCAAAAGCCATATTTTGACTGCGCTTCAACTATATCAACTGTACTTGAACTGTTAGATAATCATAGTCGATTAGAACATCGCTGTTCTTATCACTATTACAGAACCATACGTGAGATTTTCACCTCATACGGCTCCTCAAGGGTCAGAAATAAATCTAAGGACATTTAATTCTTATTTATTGATATTTTTTTTGTAGGATAGAGTCAAAACTTATCCCAAGTTCCCCAAATTAGACCAACGGAATTCTGTTTGCTATATTTTTTATTTAAAATATATAGTAAAAAAAGGTGCTTCTGAATTAATCTCATCTTTTCATTTTAGGAATGTCATTTTTGTTTGTTAATCAATAACTTAATCCTCGAATAAAAACCTTTTTGTAACAACATTATATAGGTATTTCATTTTTCAATCACGAAAAAGAATTCGGTATTCCATTAATTATTAATTTATGAATCATGTTAAGAGTTCTCTCTTTCTAACTAATGAAAAGATCGAAGAAAAGGACTTATTTAATTATTTTATTCTATTTTTTTTCGTTCCTATTCTCCTTTCTCATAAAAGGGATTTTACTAAAAAAAAGATTACTTCGTTCTTGATAGTTATTTACTTAATCGGTGGATAGGAGCATACTCTAGGCCGGAATCGTGGGTAGTACTTCTTGATCATTTCTACTAACTTAAAGTCCCAATTCGAATTCCGTTTATGTGCAGAAATATCCTCTTAAAAAATTTAGAGAATATCCATTACTAATCCTTTGTGTATTTTGGTCTTTCTAACCATCCACTCAATTTTGTTCAACCTCCCGTTTAAACCCGCTTCAAGTGATGATAACTAAGCAACCAATCTTGGGGCAAAGGGCCTCTACTGCTTTTTAATTAATAATCCATTCTTGTACATAGGAAATGAGACTTAATCTTTTTACTGCAAATTTGCAAGCCGTTTTTTTTCACTCATATAACTATCTGCTTTAGTTCATCAACCCAAATGATGCCTAAAAAAGATGAAAAAAATTATTTAACCTTAACCCTCTTCTCAGAAATAAGAAAGAAAAGAACTAGGAACTTTTTTCTATTTCAGCTAATTAGAGACACCGAATCACACGTAGAGATATTGATAATACACATAAAGTTAATGGTATTTCATAACTAATTGATTGAGCAGCAGCGCGTAAACCACCTAAAAAGGAATATTTATTATTTGATCCATATCCCGACATAAGAAGTCCAACGGGAGCAATACTTGAAATAGCGATCCATAAAAAAACCCCAATACCAAGATCGGCTAGAATAAGGTGATATCCAAAAGGAATTACTGAATAACTTAGTAAAATCGATATCACTGCGACGGATGGTCCGATACTAAATAACCGACCATCTCCGCTAGATGGAAGAAGGTTCTCTTTGAAAAGTAGTTTTGTACCATCTGCTACAGCTTGAAGAATTCCTAAGGGCCCGGCGTATTCAGGTCCAATACGTTGTTGTATCCCTGCAGATATTTCTCTTTCTAACCAAACAATTACGAGTACACCTATTGTGATTCCTAATACAAGAGTAAAAATCGGGACAAGTAGCCATATAAGCCCATAGACCTCTTTTAAGGATTCTAATCTGGAAAACGAATTGATAGCTTGTATTTCGATTGTATCCATTATCATTTTTAACGATCAACTTCTCCCATAATGATATCTATGCTACCTAATATCGTCATAATATCAGCCAATTTCATTCTTTTAACTAACTGAGGAAGAATTTGCAAATTGATAAAACCCGGCGGGCGAATTTTCCATCTCCAAGGAAAAACACTCAGATCTCCTATCAGAAAAATTCCCAATTCCCCCTTTGGGGCTTCAACTCTCACATAAAGTTCTTGTTTCGCCAATTCAAAGGTTGGAGAAGGTTTTTTACTAATAAATCGATATTCAAAATCATTCCATTCGGAATCTTTTACTCTATCAAAACGTCGTATTTCTAAATTCTCGTAGGGCCCTCCTGGAATTCCTTCCAGAGCCTGTTGTATTATTTTTATGGATTCTGCCATTTCACCGATTCGTACTAAATAACGAGCTAACGAATCTCCTTCTTTTTGCCATTGAACTTCCCAATCAAATTCATCGTAACACTCATAATGATCAACTTTACGAAGATCCCATTGGATTCCGGACGCCCGTAGCATTGGGCCCGATAAACCCCAATTTAGTGCTTCTTCTCCGCGAATAACGCCCACGCCTTCAACCCGTTCTAAAAAAATAGGATTCCGTGTAATAAGCTTTTTATATTCAGCAACCCCCGTTAAAAAGTAATTACAAAAATCCAAACATTTATCTATCCAGCCATAAGGTAGATCAGCAGCTATTCCTCCGATACGAAAATAATTATGCATCATTCGCATACCAGTAGCTGCTTCGAATAAGTCATATATCAATTCCCTTTCTCGAAAAATATAGAAGAATGGGGTCTGTGCACCAATATCTGCCATAAAAGGGCCAAGCCATAACAAATGGGAAGCTATACGACTCAACTCCAACATAATGACTCTGATATAACTAGCTCTTTTAGGTACTTGAATATTTCCTAATAGTTCGGGCCCATTTACAGTGATTGCTTCCGTGAACATAGTAGCTAAATAATCCCAACGCGTTACATAGGGCAAATATTGGATAATTGTTCGATTTTCCGCAATTTTCTCCATCCCTCTGTGTAAATAGCCTACTATAGGCTCACAGTCAATAACATCTTCACCATCTAGAGTAACGATGAGTCGAAGAACACCATGCATTGATGGGTGGTGAGGCCCCATATTGACTATCATAAGGTCTTTTCTTGTAGCCGGTACAGTCATAAGTTTTTTACCCATTCATTTTTCCATGAATTGCTGAAAGTAAAAAGAAGTTTATCCAAATACAAAAAATACAAAAAAAAAAGGAAAGAGTACTTAAAAAAATTCTTCCAATTAACGAGTTTTTTTTTTTGCCTCTCGAATACCCAATTGACCAATTAATTCTTTATAACGTGCTCCATTTTTTTTTTCCAAATAAGCCAACAGCCGCTGACGTTTTCCTAAAATTTTTCGCAAACCTCTCTGAGATAAATAGTCTTTTTTGTGCACTTCCAAATGTGAAGTAAGTCTCCGTATCTTATTGGTAAAATGGAATACTTGAAATTCAACCGACCCCCTTCTTTCTTTTTCAGAAATAACCGAAATGAATGCACTTTTTACCATAAAAGATTTTCCCTCTTACACTTTTACAGATATGGATTTTACCGATGAGTAATAATAATGCTAGTAATTTTAATGTGTTATATACAATAATCTTAATTTATTTATGAACTCCTAATTTTATCAACTCATATTAATCCATCCAGGTTTCAATTTAATTTATTCTGAAAAAGAAAAAAGAAGGAAAGGGGTTCATTTTTGCATGGCATAATTTAGACCTAAAATGAAGAAGATTCTGTTAATTGATTTGTAGGCCTAATTGATACCTCAGCGGTTTTAGTCTTCGTATTCTATATTAGAATGGCATGGAAGGTGGGGCGTGTCAACCTCTTTACTTTCATATACTCCGTAGGGTATAGCATATATAGAAAAAATGGACTATCAACGACTTTTCAATCGCGGATACATCCGTATCCTTAACATACTGAAACGACTGCCATTATTTGTATCAAACCAATAGCGATTCATACAAGCTAAATCTTCTAATCGATAATTAGGCCAAAGAAAAAATTTGAATTTAATTAATTCATTCTTATCTTTATTAAGATTAAGATGGTTCTCTTTATCCAAATCCAAAGATTGACGGCAGTTGTTCTCAGTCCAAAATATTGGATTTTTATTCCCAGTTTTTGAATTCAAAGAAATTAGAATTCTCAATTCTCTACGACGTCTATGCGATAAAATGGTTTCGGGAACAAGCAAATCAAAACCATTCTTATCAACATAGGGTTGTTTTTTATATCCTTGATTAATTTGGTGCTTAATCTTATGAACCAACGAAATACCTAAGGTTTGATACATAATAAATTGTCCATCATTTTTTAGAGACAGGCGCGCGGGTTCGATAATCAAGATCGCCTCTTTCCCCACTTTGACAACTTTTTGACTAATATCCATTGGCTCCACCTTCAGTTCTCCGTTTACAATCGCGGATGCAGAAAGGTTTGTTAGTGTTTTCCGTCTAAGCAGGAAAACAGCTATGGATAGATTAGTCATCTGTGTTTCAAACCAATCATAGTTCAAGACCAGTTGAGAAATTACAAAACGTTTTTGCCTTGTCTCTATGTCTATTTCTAGTTCACTTTTCTTTTCCTTTTTTCTTTTTTTAAGTACCGGTACCGGATCTTGAATATCTTTTTTGTTCTTTCTTGAAGATTTGGCATTCCCTTTTTTTTTTACATTTGATGTAAGATCCCTTTTGCTTTTGACCGATTCGTTTTCTTTTTTAGCTTTTTCGTCTTTTTTATTTTGATTCTTTATTTTTTTATTTGAAACGGATTCCCCTTTTTGTTTTTGGTTTTCTTCGATGTTTTTCTTTTCACTATTTTCAATAAGACCATTTTTATCTAGATTCAAATTTAACAGAAGCTTTTGACTTGGTATAACCCACGGTTTTGTTTTATATAGATTATAAGTTAGGACAAATTCGGGGAAGAACCAAGATCCCAGATCTGGTCGAGGACCATTTAGTATTTCTTTATTCCGTCCCAGCCAATTAAAAAAAAAATTTCGGGATTTTGGTAAATTGGGTTGGAACTTTTGTGAAAGCGTAAGATAAAGAAGTTCTTTATTATCAAATTTTTTAATAATTTCATAATAGTTAGTATCAATCTGAGCATTTTCATTACTCGCCGCATCCAGTTCGATGTAGGACTCCATTCTAATTTCGTATCTAAAATCAAGAACTAAATTTTTACGATCCAAATATTTTCTATCGGGATTGATTTCTGCATATCTAAAATTGAAATACTCAATATCCGAAAAGTTTTTAGTAGGGATACTTCTCAATATAGATATATCAGACATATTATATTTATGCGTGTTGGGTTTATAAAAAATATCTTTGTTCTTTTTTAATTGGTCTTGCGCGCTTGATTTATAAATAGATGAGTCCCTCTTATTTTCATAATTCAAATTAATAGATTTATATGATAAAAGATCATATCTAGAGGTTTTTTCAAAATTAGTTTTTTCATTATCCCACTTGGAATTTTTTTTTTTATGACGTCTATTTCTCCACTTTTGGAGTATTAATTTATACCATTTAATACGAGATGAATGTCCCATTAACAACCAATTTTTCCATTCATTCATTTCAGAATTCGGGAGTTTCTTATGACTTAATTTAGAATGAAGTATTCCTTGTCTTTCAAAGTAATCTTTTATTTCAGCCTTAATAAAAAAAGACATTCCGTGATATTGAAAAAAAGATCGTAATTTGGTACTAACTCGGCTTTGTGATAATTTATAAAATACATATGCTTGTGAGAAATAGGATAAGTCACAAAAACTATGTAAATTTTTACTATTTCTAAGACTATTAATTGGTTTTTTTAGAGTTGAAATTTTTTTTAGAGTTGAAATAAAGTTAATTATATTTTGATTTTTTCTATTAAGCTTTTCTTGATTTGTTTCATTAATGGGCTTAGCTGGCATTTTTTTTATCGATTCAAGAAGAAATTGTATATTGAGTCTCGAAATATTAATAATAGATAAAAAAATATCTATGTATATTTTTTCAAGGAAAATCTTTAGAAAACAATCTAATTGAGAGATTAATCGAACATTTCTTCTTTTTAATATTTGCCAAATATTTGTTGTCGATTCGAATCTTTTAGTAAGATATCCTTTTTCGGTAGGATTAATATATACCCCGGATGGGGTTATTTTGTTTTTTTCTTTTGTAATTTTTTCTATTTGATTTCGGATTTTTTCTATTTGATTTCGAATTGTGCTTGTTCTACTTGTTAGATCCTTCTTTTTTGTCAGTGAAGAATTTTTCCAATTTTGAGATTCAAATAGAAGACTAAATGATTCATCAATTATTTGATTGCTGGTTCTAGAATCTTTTTCGTTTTTAATTGCATTCGATTTTGATACTTTTATTAAGCTAACTTTTATTAAGCTAAAAATTGGGTTGAATTTTTCTAGTATTAATTTTGTTAGTATTCTTGCTATTTCTAAATACGACCTTTTCCATTTTACAATTGTTTTTTCTAGTTCCTCAAAAATGGGTTCAAAAAAAGAATTTCTTTCTCTAAATAGGGATGTGGGAGAACCAAAAGGAACGTCAGTTTGCAGTCCCCAAACTGTTAAAAAACAAGAATCAGTTTTTTCAATTGGTATTAAATTTTTATCATTTAGATCAAAATCAGCTATATCAGAGGGTCCTAGTTTATCTTTGTGCCAAGGTTTCAGGGAGAAAGGAAATAAGATTTTTATCTGCATACCGTCTTCCCACCAATCCGCTGGGAATTCTGTTTCCGATATTTGGATACCATCAGTGGTACATTTAATATGCATTTCTTGGTTCCATTCCTTTAGATCCTCAAACCATTCAGGAGGTTGAAATAATAACATACGTCCAATATTTTTGGCTATTATCAATGAAGGCAATAGAATATATTTTCTAAAAAAAGATTGAGTTATTAACGCAGATCCCCTTATTAGGTGCCCACCTGGGATATCCTCCCATAGCCGCGCTACGAGTATCCGCGATTCTTCCTCGTTTCTTTTGGATACTTTTTCGTGCCTATCGCTCAACTTTTTGGCTTTTGGCCTCGTCTTGCCTATCCAAACATTAAAATAAATTGTAAAAGTTTCGAATAGATCCAATATTTGAACCGGTAGGTAGGGGAATGCTTTGATTCTATCCAAAAAAAGGAGAGAGTGCGCGTTTGCTTGATACAGTTGCCAAACTCCAATTTTACGCCTTTGAGAGCGTAGAGAACCTTTAATGAGTTCCCGCCGAAAGTCCGATTCGGGCAAATAACGTAACAAGGGTATTCCCACCATACCCTTTCTTGTTTTTATTCTACCTTTCTTTGGAGAATTAGAGGATCTACTTTCAGCTTCATCTTCAGCTTCCTTTTTTTTTTTTTCTTGTGCTTGTTTTTTTTTTTTTTCATTTTCATCTTCATTTTTTTTTTCATCTTCATCTTCCAAATTTTCCTTAGGAATCAAAATCGTTTCAATTTTGAAAAATCTTGAGCGAATTTCAAAGCCCTCTGTTACCTCCGATTCGGAGTCCGAGTCCAAATCGGAATTGAAATCCGATTTCGATTCGGATTTCGATTTCGATTCGGATTTCAATTCCGATTTGGATTCCGATTTCGATTCGGATTTCGATTCCGATTTCGATTCGGATTTCGATTCCGATTTCGATTCGGATGTCGATTCCGATTCGGATTTCGATTCCGATTCCGTGTCGTTGGGGTCTTCAAATTGTTTTTCATATTCTAGAAATTCGTCGTCTATTTCGCTGATTAATTCGCCTGGCCACCGAGGGACTGTTTTACTTATTTCTTGTATTTCATTAATAGATTCCTTTGGAGTATTGTTAATAGATTCCTTTGGGTTATTGTTAATAGATTCCTTTGGATTATTAGTAGCGGTTTGAATGTCATTCAATAAAATTTTTAAAAATCTTTTGTTTTCTTTAGTCAATTTTAGTTGTCTATCAAATTCGCCAGTTAAGGTAGAAAAATTTTCCATTTTGATTAAAAATTGTTTTTTATCAAATGCATTTGTTTGCTCCTCAAATTCTTCGGAATCGGGATCTGCAAAAAGGATAGCGTAAATCCGATTTATATCAAATCTTTCCATTAAATCTTCTATCGACCCGTTAGAAGGTGAAATCTCTGGTGTCATTCTTAAGCGATGGGGCCCACTTAATAAAGGATCATAGGCTTTAGGAAAATAAAAATATTTGTTTTCACTATCATCGTTGTTTTCACTATCATCTTTGTTTTCACTATCATCATTACTATCATTACATAATCGAGTTCTTGTTTCCAGTATATCTAGAAAACGGGATTTCTTGTCGAGAGCTTCAATTCGATTTCTAAATTCGTTACTTGTCTTATTCGCCTTTCTGTTGTTGGAATAAATCCAATAATTGTTAAATTCATTATCATTAGATTTAAATTCATTATCATTAGATAGAGTTTTCTCTATTGTAGACCACCATACTATATTTTTTAGCTTTTGCAGAAAAAGTGACAAACTTGGTGGATACGTAAAAGCAATTTTTTCTTTTCCATCACTTTCGCATATGTGAAAGAAATACTGCGACAGTTCCGGTCGTACGGCCGTTTCATTTTGGTCATTGCTTTCTTCTTTTTCATTTTGGTCATTGCTTTCTTCTTTTTCATTTTGGTCATTGCTTTCTTCTTTTTCATTTTTATCATTGCTTTTTTCTTTTTCATTTTTATCATTGTCATTGCTTTCTTCTTTTTTATTTTTGTCATTTCTTTTTTCTTTTTCATCTTTGTCATTGTCATTGCTTTCTTCTTTTTCATCTTTGTCATTGCTTTTTTTTTTTTTTTTCTTTTTTTTATCTTCGTCCTTGTTTATGTAGCGAAATGGGCGCTCCCATCG